GGCATGGGGGAAGAAGCACTACGCTTAGGAATCAACAACACGAGAAAACTTTGTAAAAAAAAACCTTCCTTTCTTATCGGGATCGGGACTAACAAGAATGGTTGGGACAATAAACATCCATCTCGTTCGTATTTTGGATACCCATATAACCATCGAAGACTGTTGAAGTGACTAATTCCGGGAAATTTAGCGGCGTTGAGGACAAAGAAATTGTTGAAGTGACTATTTATCCAGTAATAACATACTTGATCTTAAGAAAAGATCCTTTACAGGAAGGTTGGCTAGAGATTTCGTGTAAAAACACTAGTCCCGCTCAGTTGATAATGAGAATATTGCAATCTTTTTTGATTCTATGTTTATCATTATACACAGAAAGGAGGAGCCGTATGAGATGAAAATCTCACGTACGGTTCTGGAACGGAGATTCTTTGAACCGAATGACGACCGTAACGGATGTCGGCTCAATCGGAAGGAAATTATGCGGAAGCTTTACAGAATTATTATGAGGCTATGCGACTGGAAATTGATCCCTATGATCGAAGTTATATACTTTATAACATAGGCCTTATCCACACAAGTAACGGAGAACATACGAAAGCTTTGGAATACTATTTTCGAGCACTCGAACGAAACCCGTTCTTACCTCAAGCTTTTAACAATATGGCCGTGATCTGTCATTACGTGCGACTATCTCCACTATAGAAAGAAAAAAGAAAAGAACGAGCAAATCCGCTAATACTTATTTATAAATACTAGAAAAAAATGGGCTTTCTACATATATATCGTTCGAAACAACGATTTTTATCAGCTGTAGCAAAGAAACAAACTTCATAGAAATCGAAATATGAAGAAATAGATATATATGCCTAGATACTTTTTTTTCTATGGATAAAAGATCTAATTGATAGAGGAAGCACCGTAAAGATCAATTAACAAGGTTTTTGGCCAATACAACAAGAACTGCTTACTTATCTCATGATAGAAGAGTTAGGAATCCACTTATGTAATAAAGTGTATCCCCTAAGCTTTTGAGCAGCGGTGTAGTATCAGATCCCAAAGATAGTAAGTCTTTTCTTATGAAGAAAAGTCTTTCTCAAAGATTCTATAGAAATAGATATAGAATATATGAAAGTATATGATATATGAAATCGAGATAGTTACCTTTCAGAAAATTCTAATAAGAGTGTAAATGCCGATGCTTTATTCTTCTTGAAAAATTTGTATAAGTCAATCCAAGATGCATCATCATCTCCAGGAAGTAGAAATGTTTGGAACACCGATCGGCTTAAAATGGAAAAAGATGCATTTTCTATCTTACTTTGCTTTGGTGTGAGAAGAGAACCCAAGCTATGCTTTATTCTTCTGAAGGTAGGAAAAAAGATAAAACTAAAAAAAAGGATTAAATTCTTTATTAATCCAAATTCAAGTTTGAAACTCATGTAATTAACCTCTTTTCTTGTGGTTAACTCCAGAAAAAAATGGAAGATCAAAAGAATTGACTGTTGAGCCGTATGAGTCAGGAAACTCTCAAGTACGGTTCTAAGGGAAGGAATTTACTCACCTATTCCGACCGCGGAGAACAGGCCATTCGACAGGGAGATTCTGAAATAGCGGAATCTTGGTTTGATCAAGCTGCTGAATATTGGAAACAAGCTATAGCACTTACCCCGGGTAATTATATTGAAGCACAGAATTGGTTGAAGATCACAGGGCGTTTTGAATAAGAACACTCTGTTTATTATTTTCTTTTTTTCTATTCTAATTTCTTATTTTATTCTCTATATTCTCTATAGAATTCTATCTCTATAGAGAATATAGAATATAGAGAGAATCCATCCATATTTATTTCTATTTTTTTTTAATAAAAATAATTTTTATAAATTTTTATCTAATATACTATATTTACTATATTGAATTTGTTATAGTTTATTGTTTGTTGTCCCCATCAGTCAAATAAAACAGATCATTTCTATAGGAACAACCAATCAAAAGATTTCATTATATATCTTCTAAAATCGTTCTATTTCATCTGGTATTTCGTAGAGATAAACGATAAGTGGATATAGTAGAGAATTTTTTTTTCTGCTATTCAAACTAATAAAATAAAAGAGACCTTCGAAAAACGAACTAGAAATACCGGTATGTTCCCTAGTAATGCTAATAACTGCTCACGTGATTTGAAATAAAGTACATAAGAATATCTTCTATGTAAGATACGCAAGAAAGACAAAAAGTGAAATTAGTTCCATCTAGGAACCTCTTAGTGAAATCTGAATACACTAGGTTGCACAAAAAAATTCTTTAACTTCATTAAATTCAAAATCTAGAAAAGGTTTTAGAAGATTTTGAAAAGGTCCTTTGAGCGCCTTACTGCTATGTCATAATAGATCCGAACACTTGCCCCGGATTAACTTCCGGATCATAATTGTTCTAGTGAATAACTAAAGAAAATATAGAATAGATAGATGCGAGATAGAAGAGAAATAAATTCAATATAAAC